ATAAGTCTCTTCTATTCATATCTTACTATATGTTCTATTAAGAGATTAATCTATGTTCTATTCATATCTTACTCTATGTTCTATTCATATCTTACTATATGTTCTATTAAGAGATTAATCTATGTTCTATTAAGAGATTAATCTATGTTCTATTCATATCTTACTCTATGTTCTATTCATATCTTACTCTATGTTCTATTAAGAGATTAATCTATGTTCTATTCATATCTTACTATATGAACAGTAAGAACTAGCATTCTTCTTGAGACTAGAAGTCAGAGGGGAGAAAATCGATTTATGGATGACATCAAATATGCAATATTTACAGACAAAAGTCTTCGGTTATTGGGGAAAAATCAATAGACTTTGAATGTCCAATCAGGATCAACTAGGACAGAAATAAAGCATTGGGTTGAACTCTTCTTTGGTGTCAAGGTAATAGCTATGAATAGTCATCGACTTCCGGGAAAGGCTAGAAGAATGGGACAGACACTGCATTCCAGACGTATGATCATTTCAACCGGGTTATTCTATTCCACCTCTTAGAAAGAAAAGAACTTCAATCAAAATACTTAATAGCATGGTGATACATTTATACAAAACTTCTACCCCGAGCACACGCAATGGAACCGTAGACAGTCAAGTGAAATCCAATCCGCGAACGAATTTGATCTATGGACAGCATCTTTGTGGTAAAGGTCGTAATGCCCGAGGAATCATTACCGCGGGGCATAGAGGGGGAGGTCATAAGCGTCTATACCGTAAAATCGATTTTCGCCGGAATGAAAAAGACATAGATGGTAGAATTGTAACCATAGAATACGACCCGAATCGAAATGCATACATTTGTCTCATACACTATGGGGATGGTGAGAAGAGATATATTTTACATCCCAGAGGGGCTATAATTGGAGATACCATTGTTTCTGGTACAGAAGTTCCTATAAAAATGGGAAATGCCCTACCTTTGAGTGCGGTTTGAACTATTGATTTACGTAATTGGAAGTAACCAATTAGGTTTACGACGAAACCTAGAAATCGATCACTGATCCAATTTGAGTACCTCTACAGGATAGACCTCAACAGAAAACTGAAGAGTAACGGCAGCAAGTGATTGAGTTCAGTAGTTCCTCATATAAAATTATTGACTCTAGAGATATAGTAATATGGAGAAGACTAAATTGTTTCAAGCACCGACAGAACCGGAAGCGTTCCTTCTTTCAAAGAGAAGAGGACGGGTTATTCACATTTCATTTGAGGGTCAGAGACGAATTGAAAGCTAAGCAGTGGTAATTCTAAAGATTCCCCGGGGAAAAATAGAGATGTCTCCTACGTTACCCATAATATGTGGAAGTATCGACGTAATTTCATAGAGTCATTCGGTCTGAATGCTACATGAAGAACATAAGCCAGATGACGGAACGGGAAGACCTAGGATGTAGAAGATCCGAACATGCGTGATTCGGCAGATTTTGATTCCTATATATCCACCCATGTGGTACTTTAGCACACGATATATATAAGATCCATCTGTATAGCTATCATCATCTACATCCAGAAAGCTGTATGCTTTGGAAGAAGCTTGTACAGTTTGGGAAGGGGTTTTGATTGATCAAAAAGAAGAATCTACTTCAACCAATATGCCCTTAGGCACGGCCATACATAACATAGAAATCACACTTGGAAAGGGTGGACAACTAGCTAGAGCAGGGGGTGCTGTAGCGAAACTGATTGCAAACGAGGGGAAATCGGCCACAGTAAAATTACCTTCTGGGGAGGTCCGTTTGATCTCCAAAAACTGCTCAGCAACAGTCGGACAAGTGGGGAATCTTGGGGTAAAACACAAAAGTTTGGGTAGAGCCGGATCTAAGCGTTGGCTAGGTAAGCGCCCCGTAGTAAGAGGGGTAGTTATGAACGCTGTAGACCATCCCCATGGGGGTGGTGAAGGAAAGGCCCCAATTGGTAGAAAAAAACCCACAACCCCTTGGGGTTATCCTGCACTTGGAAGAAGAACCAGAAAAAAAAAGAAATATAGTGATAATTTGATTATTCGTCGCCGTCGTAAATAGGAGAGAAAATCTAATTTCTTTCTTCGTCTTTACAAAAAAAAGAGGAATAAGCTAT